ATGCGATGATTTTATTCTACTAATCATAAAGATATTGGAACTTTATACTTTATTTTAGGTGTTTGAGCTGGAATAATTGGTGCTGGAATAAGACTTCTTATTCGAATTGAACTAAGACAGCCTGGGGCTTTTTTAGGTAGAGATCAGTTATATAATACTATTGTAACGGCACATGCCTTTATTATAATTTTCTTCTTGGTAATACCTGTATTTATTGGGGGATTTGGAAACTGACTGTTACCATTAATATTAGGTGCCCCCGATATAGCATTTCCACGACTTAATAACCTTAGATTTTGATTATTACCGCCAGCTCTTATTTTATTAGTGTCTTCTGCCGCAGTTGAAAAAGGTGCTGGTACCGGATGAACTGTTTATCCCCCATTAGCTAGGAATATTGCTCATTCTGGACCATCAGTAGATCTTGCTATTTTTTCTCTCCATTTAGCGGGGGCATCCTCAATTTTAGGGGCTATTAATTTTATTACAACAATTATTAATATACGTTGATCTGGATTACAATTAGAGCGGATCCCATTATTTGTTTGAGCAGTGTTTATTACAGTAATTCTTCTTCTCCTATCTCTTCCAGTATTAGCAGGAGCTATTACCATATTATTAACAGATCGAAATTTAAATACATCCTTTTTTGATCCCGCTGGTGGTGGAGATCCTATTTTATATCAACATTTATTTTGATTTTTTGGACACCCAGAAGTATACATTTTAATTTTACCTGGATTTGGTGCAATTTCTCATATTGTATCTCACTATACCGCTAAACTAGTACCATTTGGAACACTTGGAATAATTTATGCCATGCTAGGTATTGCAATTCTAGGATTTATTGTATGAGCTCATCATATATTTACTGTAGGGTTAGACGTAGACACACGAGCATACTTCACAGCAGCTACTATAGTTATTGCTGTACCAACCGGAATTAAAGTATTTAGATGAATAGCAACCTTATATGGGTCTAAAATTAAATTTGAAACATCTATGCTATGAGCCTTAGGATTTATTTTTTTATTTACAACTGGTGGGTTAACTGGTATTGTCCTATCCAATTCCTCACTAGATATTGTTCTTCATGATACATATTATGTAGTAGCACATTTTCATTATGTTCTGAGAATAGGAGCTGTATTTGCTATGTTTGCGGCCTTTACTCATTGATTTCCCCTTCTTTCTGGTTTAACTCTTCATACTCGATGGGCAAATGCTCAATTCTTTTTAATATTTATTGGGGTTAATATAACATTCTTCCCACAACACTTTTTAGGGTTAAGAGGTATACCTCGACGCTACTCTGATTATCCAGATGCACTAATTAAATGAAATATTGTATCATCAATTGGATCTGTTATATCATTTGTAGCACTTTTATTTTTTATTTTTATTTTATGGGAATCTTTTGCAGTTCAACGTGGTATTATTTCCTCTCCTCATGTTCCATCTTCTATAGAATGATCTGAAACCTTCCTACCTTTAGATTTTCATAACCCTATAGAAACGGGAGCTATAATCTATAATAACTTAAGTGAAAGCCAAAGGCACCTATTTGTTAATTAGGAATGTGCTATTTATAGCTCACTTAGCATGATATCATGAGGACAACTTTCATTTCAAGACGCAAGATCAATAATTATACTTCAATTAACATCACTACATGATTACGCCCTTATAATTTTAACTTTAGTTCTTACCATGGTAGGATATGGGCTATTTTCTCTTACAAATAATAAACTTATAAATCGATACATTCATGAAGCACAAAGAGTAGAAGTATTTTGAACTGTAGCTCCTGCTATTATTCTTTTATCTCTAGCTTTACCCTCTCTTCGTCTTCTATATATAATAGACGAAGTATCAAGACCAATATTTACAATTAAAGTTATTGGTCATCAATGATACTGAAGATATGAATATACAGATTTTTCAAGAATTGAGATAGACTCATACATAGTGCCAAGATCAGATCTAAAGATAGGAGATTATCGCCTATTAGAAGTTGATAACCGAATTGCTGTTCCTATACGCTTAGAAATTCGACTTTTAATTACTGCAGCAGATGTAATTCATTCATGAACTATTCCAGCCTTAGCAGTAAAAGTAGATGCTGTACCAGGTCGATTAAATCAACTTGCATTTATTATTACTAATCCAGGAGTTTTTTATGGTCAATGTTCAGAAATCTGCGGGGCTAATCACTCATTTATACCTATTGCCGTAGAATCTATTAATACTAATTCTTTTATCAAGTGAATTTTAAACTTTAACTTATAAAATTCTAGTTAAAATTAACATCATCTTGTCAAGATGAAATTACCTATTAGGTGAATTTTAATGCCTCATTTATCTCCTATAAGATGAATTATAACAATTTTAATATTTTGAACTATTATATCAATTATAACTTCTTTGCTATGGTGAAATAAATCGACAAATTTTATAAAAATTATTATTACAGACAATATAAATAAAACATCAAAATCCTGAATATGATATATGAGATGGTCGAGTATATAGACTATAAACTGTAAATTTATAAACGGGTATGCCCTCTCATATATCTTTAGTATATTAGTACATTTACCTTCCAAGTAAAAAGATTATTTTAATAAAAGATATAATGATTCGTCAACCTTTTCATTTAGTAGAATACAGCCCATGACCCTTAACTTCGGCTGCGGGTGCCTTTACATTAGCTATTGGTTTAGCAAGATGATTCCATTATCATGGAGCCTTATGTTTATTAATAGCCCTTTCCTTAATTATTTTATCCATATTTCAATGATGGCGAGACGTAGTACGAGAAAGTACATATCTTGGTAATCATACATCAAACGTAACATATGGACTTCGATGAGGAATAATTCTATTTATTTCATCAGAAGTAATATTTTTTATTGCATTTTTCTGAGCTTTTTTTCATAGAAGGTTAGCACCAACCCCAGAAATCGGGTGTTGTTGACCACCTATTGGTATTAATCCATTAAATCCATTTAGAGTCCCATTATTAAATACTGCTGTATTATTAGCGTCTGGCGTAACAGTTACATGGGCACACCACAGACTAATTGCAGGTAATCGAATAAATGCTATTCAAGCTTTATTTATTACTATTTCTTTTGGGTTATATTTTACATTTCTTCAGGCAGGAGAATATTTTGCTGCTCCATTTACCATTGCCGATAGAATTTATGGATCTACTTTTTTTGTAGCTACAGGATTTCATGGTCTTCACGTTTTAATTGGTTCTACATTTTTATCAGTATGTATCATCCGTGTAATTTATTTTCAATTTTCTAAAAACCATCATTTTGGATTTGAAGCTGCAGCATGATATTGACATTTTGTAGATGTAGTATGAATTTGTTTATACTTATGTATTTATTGATGGGGATCCTTATAGAATAGTGTATAGTGCACATAGGCTTTTGACACCTAAAGATTTAGTTCAATTCTTTTTTCTATAGATGATTCTTTTTACTTCTGTTCTAATAATAGCAACATTTATTTTTACCATTTTACTAGCATCTACACCAATCATCTTAGGTGTAAATATCCTACTAATTGCTATAATTTTAGCGATAATTTTTGCTTCCTATATTAGATCATGATTTGCATTTATATTATTTTTGATTTACATTGGCGGTATACTTGTTATATTTGCATATTTTTTAGCTATTACCCCCAATCAACATACATCTTCTATTATTAATATCCCAATAACATTTATATCTCTTATTACACTATATATTATATCAAATTTATTTAATATAAAAACTTATATTGTAAATGAATTTTCTAACAATTTCTCATTTATTTATATTTTTTATAATTTAATTATTCTTATTTTATTTGCCATAATTCTATTATTTGCTATAGTAATTGTAGTAAAATTAACATTTCGATCCAAAGGACCTCTTCGTCCATTTATATAATATGTTTAAGCCTGTTCGATCTTCTCATCCTGTAATTAAAATTATTAATAGATCTCTAATTGATCTCCCAGCACCTAATAATATTTCCATTTGATGAAATTATGGATCTCTTCTAGGATTATGTCTTATTATTCAAACAATTACAGGACTTTTTCTAAGAATACACTATGTATCTAATATTGATCTTGCTTTTTCATCTGTTGCCCATATTTCGCGAGATGTAAATTATGGATGACTTCTTCGATCTATTCATGCTAACGGAGCATCAATATTTTTTATATTTATCTATCTTCATGCTGGTCGAGGACTGTACTACGGATCATTTAATTTAGTAGAAACTTGAAATATTGGAGTAATTCTATTTATTTTAACCATAGCTACAGCTTTTATGGGGTATGTTCTTCCTTGAGGCCAAATAAGATTCTGAGGGGCTACAGTAATTACAAACTTATTTTCAGCAATTCCATATATGGGAAAATCATTAGTAGAATGAATTTGAGGTGGATTTGCAGTAGATAATGCCACACTAAACCGATTTTTTGCTTTTCATTTTATTCTACCATTTATTATTATAGCATTTACAATTATTCATATTATATTTTTACATCAAACAGGGTCTAATAACCCAATTGGTATTAACTCTGATTCTGATCGAGTCCCATTTCATAGATACTTCTCAATTAAAGATTTATTAGGATATTGTATTGCATTACTTATTTTATCATCTCTAGTATTATTTGAACCTAATTTATTTACCGACCCTGATAATTTTATTTCAGCAAACCCTCTAGTTACCCCTATTCATATTAAACCAGAATGATATTTTCTATGAATATATGCAATTTTACGATCTATTCCAAATAAATTAGGTGGTGTAATAGCTTTATTCTCTGCTATTTTAATTTTATTTATTCCATCTTTTACTAATATAATAAATAAACGAAGTTTATGTTTTTATCCAATTAATCAATTTATATTTTGAACTTTTATTGCATCATGGCTAATTTTAACATGAATTGGTGGTCGTCCAGTAGAAGACCCATTCATTACTATTGGTCAATCTTTTACATGTATATATTTTTTATTTTTTATTTTAAATCCCATAATATCTATCTTATGAGACTATATTTTAAACATAAAACATTAAGACTTTAAGTTATTTAAACTAAAAACCTTCAAAGTTTTCAATGATCATATCAAGTCTTGTATGATACCAGATATTTTTTCCTCCTTTGACCCATTTTCATTTAATACATTTTTCATTTTCAATTTTGTATTTATTATTTTTAATGTATTAATAATTATACTAGCTCAATCACAAATATGAACTAATGTAAATTCTAACTATTCTATTAAAATACCGCTAAATAGGACTATTTTTATACAGCTATCCCGAACCCTATCTTTTAATTTTAAGGGTATATCCTTGATTATCAGATTTATTTTTTTATTAATTATCTTTATTAACTTAATGGGACTAATTCCATATACTTTTAGAACATCCAGACATCTAATTTTTACCCTATCTTTTGGATTTCCAGTATGAATAAGATTTATCTTATCTAGATTCTTTTATAACCCAAAAAAATCAGTAGCCCACTTTCTTCCTGATGGGGCACCAGACTGACTAAATCCATTTCTAGTTATTATTGAATCATCAAGAATTATAGTTCGACCTCTTACCCTATCATTTCGTTTAGCTGCTAATATAAGAGCTGGACATATTGTTCTAAGATTGATTGGAATTTATTCAACTTCTGCTTGATTTAATTCAATATCTAATACATTTATCTTATCGATATTTTCTATGGGATATATTATTTTTGAGATAGCAATTTGTTTGATTCAGGCCTATATTTTCTGTCTTCTTCTATCCCTATACTCAGATGATCACGCACACTAATATTAAACAATAAGCATAAAAAAATTGCATCGCGATTTCGACCCGCGGAGTGCGTATTACGCATTGTTTTTTTTATTAATAAATATTGTAATTAATATATATATATATGTATTATATATATACTTATATATATATACATATATACATATATATATATCATAATATATATACATATACATAAATAAGAAGATTGATAGGGGGGGGTAATGTTACTTTACCCATATTTCAGATAAGGGCCTATATGCCTATCATGAAAAAAAATAAAAATAGGTAAAAAAACGCAAAAAAAGGCCTATTCTTCTATCACAGACCCCCAAAAATGAAAAAACTAGAGTGAAGGTTTTTTATTTTTTATACTATAGGGGTTTTGCCCTTTATGGATTTTTCGCCCTGCGACTATTAATTAGGCCTAAATTACCCCTAATTGCACACTCCGTCGGAGAAAAAAAAAAAAAAAAAAAAAGTGATAGCAATTTTACGCCCCTTTTTTGGTGGTTTTTTTTGTGCATTTTTCGTCGGAACTTTATTAACATTAAATTCATTTCTTATTATTCTCTTAAAAGATAGGTTATAAAAATCGCTGAATTGTGGTTTCAGAGAAGTATAAAATACTCTTTTTCATGACTTTAGAATTTAAAATTTCCAAACTGGCTAATTATATCTTATGAATTATTTTTATTTTACTTGTTACACCAACAATATTTATTGTAATAAATAATAAATATATTTTAATTGATTGAAACTTATTTTCAATTTTTTCCACACCTGTAAACTTTTCAGTTATTATAGACCCTATTGGGATAGTGTTTTCATGTGTGGTTATTTTAATTTCTGCAAATGTTCTTGAATTTTCTAAGTTATATATAAAAAATGATTTATTTATTAATCGATTTACTGTTTTAGTTATATTATTTGTATTATCTATAAATATATTAATCTTCTTTCCTCATTTCATAATACTGTTATTAGGATGAGATGGATTGGGAATTGTGTCATTTATTCTAGTAATTTATTATCAGAATTCTAAATCCTTGGGGGCTGGAATAATTACTGCTCTAACTAACCGTATTGGTGATGTTATACTTCTTGTCTCAATTGGATTAACTTTAAATCAAGGTCACTGAAATATTATAAATATGTGAGAAAGGAGAATAATAAATATTCAAGTTATTTTAATTTTAGTAGCAGCCATAACAAAAAGAGCTCAAATACCATTTTCAAGATGGTTACCTGCCGCAATAGCTGCACCAACACCAGTTTCAGCTCTTGTTCACTCATCAACATTAGTTACTGCTGGAGTATTTATTTTAATTCGATTTTTCCCATTTTTAAGATCCATATACTGATTTTGCCCACTATTATTATTAATTGCAGTAACTACTACTACAATAGCAGGAATTAGAGCTACTACAGAATGTGATATAAAAAAAATTATTGCCCTTTCTACTTTAAGTCAGTTAGGAGTAATAATATCAGCACTTGGGCTAAATATAGTTTACTTATCATTTTTTCATATAATTACACATGCTATATTTAAAGCTTTATTATTTGTGTGTGCAGGAGCATTAATTCATAGATTTTCTCATAGACAAGATTTACGATGAATGGGTAATTCTTTTATTCAAATACCCACTACATCCTCTTGTCTTATGGTAGCTAATTTAGCCTTATGTGGGTTTCCATTTATTTCTGGATTCTATTCTAAAGACTTAATTATTGAGTCATCTATATTTCAATCCAATAATTTTTTCATAGTAATTATAATTATTAGATCTGTAATATTAACATCTTTTTATTCAGTTCGATTTATAGTGGCTACTATATGAAGTTCAATAAATTCAATACCCTTTATAGTAATTGAAGAAACCAACAATTTAAAATCTCCAATGTCTATTTTATCTATAATATCTATTATTTCTGGAAGACTTATTATTTGATCTTTTCCTATAAAACAAGAATTGTTTATTTTATCAACACCCTCAAAACTATTATCTATTATAATAATTATTATAGGGCTATGAACTTCTTGAATTATATCATCTTCATCTATTATTAATAAATCTAAATTTATATTTAATGTAAAAATTCACTATGCTTCATGCTTAATATGATTCTTAGTACCCCTATCTTCACAATTTATAATAAAACCCCCAATAAAAATATCTCTATATTCACTAAAACTTATTGATCAGTCATGATTAGAAATAATAGGCGGGTTGGGATTTAATAAGTATATAAATAGTCTATCTAATTCATCTTTTATTTTTCAATCTTATAGCCCTATAAATATGATCTTCATTTCTATAATGTTTATAATAATAATTATATCACTTACTTATTAGTTTAGGTAGCTTAATAAAAGCGTAACACTGAAGATGTTAATATGAGGTCTCTCCCAAAACATAATGTATATGGTGTAATAAACACATTATCTTTTCATGATAAAATTATATTATAAATATTATATATAAATACAGATAGTAGTTTATAAAATATTGACTTTGGGTGTCAAAGATCGAATAACTTCGTTATCTGATTACTGAATTGAAAGCTAATATATAAGCATTGATCTTGTAAATCAAAGATAGGAATTTCCTCAATTCTATGACTAATTCTATCATATTAATTATCTTTATTATACCAGTAATTGCCCTAATTAATTTAATTTTAAATTATTCTCATTTTCTTATATCTCTTTTATCATTAGAGTGTATTACATTAAGATTAGTACTTATAGTTCCAATAACTCTATATATTTCTTTATGTTCAAATCCAACCATTAGAATTATTATTTTAACCCTGGGAGCTTGTGAAGCCAGACTAGGGTTAAGCTTGATAGTAATTATATCACGAACTTATGGATCAGATATATTAAATTCTCTTACAATAAACAAATGTTAAAACTTGAATTTATAATGTTATCAATGCTCCTACTTCCTTATATAACCTCTTATTATATATGAATTATTTCATTAACTTTAATTATATCTTCTATCTTTTTATGTTTAATATTAATTAATAGATCAAGATATATTTTTTTAACTGAATTTTGAGCATTTGATTTAATATCATCAATATTGGTAATTCTAACTATATGGATTACGGCTATAATAATTATAGCAAGATCAAAAATTTTTTATATAGACTTTCAACCTAAAATATTTATTATAAATATTTTAATTCTATTATTTATTTTAACAAACTGTTTTTTATCTCCTAATATATTAGTATTTTATGTTTGATTTGAAGCCTCTTTAATTCCTACCATAATTCTTATTATGATATGAGGATATCAACCTGAGCGAAGACAAGCAAGTTTGTATCTTATAATTTATACAGTAACTGCCTCTCTTCCTATACTATGCTCAATTTGTATATTATTCTTTTGATCTTATTCATTAATAATACCTATATTTATATCAATTATATTTCCAACTAATTTTCCAACACTATGAATTACATGAATAATACTTTTAGGGGGATTTATAGTAAAACTACCTATATTTACTGTACATTTATGATTACCTAAAGCCCATGTTGAAGCACCTATTGCCGGATCTATAATTTTGGCCGCAATTCTATTAAAACTTGGAGGCTATGGAATTATTCGTATTATATCAATTTTATCTAATATGATATGTTATATTTCATCCATAATTATAAGAATATCTCTTATTGGAGCAATCATTACCTCTTTAATTTGTCTACGTCAATCTGATTTGAAGTCATTAATTGCATATTCATCAGTGGGTCATATGGGATTAATAATTGCTGGAGTAATGTCAAAATCTATATGGGGTATACAGGCAGCTCTGGCTATAATAATTTCACATGGTATTTCATCTTCTGCCTTATTTGTAATAGCAAATATTAACTATGAACTATCACATACTCGTAGACTATTTTTGACTAAGGGATTAATAGTAGTAATACCAATTTTAACTATATGGTGATTTCTATTTTCTGCAAGAAATATGGCAGCGCCTCCATCAATTAATTTACTTAGTGAAGTAATACTTATTACCTCTATTTTATCTATATCTAACCCAAGAATAATTCTACTAATAATAACAAGATTTTTAACAGCGGCCTACTCACTTTATATATATACATCTATGCACCATGGAAAAATATTTTATATCTCAAACCCAATTTATATATTAAAACTTAAAGATTATAATTTAATAATAATACACATTATACCAATTATCTTTATTATTTTAAAGCCAGAGATTATTACTTCATGAAATATATGGGAAAATAGTTGAATAACAACATTAAATTGCAGATTTAAAAGTGTATTATAATACTGTTCCCTAAGATAGGGTAAGCTATTTAAGCTAGTGGGTTCATACCCCAAAAAAGAGTTTATCTCTCCTATTATTACAGTTTGATTCTAACTGTCTTATTAGCTTTAGCAGATCAATATACATGTAAATCATAAATTGCCCGCATAAATATCTTTAAAATTACTAAAAGTATATTTTTATTCTGTATAAAGACCTCTAAATACAGAAAGCGCCACAGTAAATAACACTACTAATATATGAAAATAAGAAGTGAATTCTGTTTATAGAATTGGCTCAATTCGTGCCAGCAGCTGCGGTTATACGATAAATTCAAGTTAATATATTATAAGTTATAAATATGATAAAATAAAATATTTTAAAGGTATAATTTATATAATATGAGAACCACACTTAACAAAAATTTTTAAAAGTCATAATAAAAAACACGGATTAGATACCCGTCTATTTATGATATATAATATATAACTGGATAATACGAATTAAAATTTAAAACTCAAAGATTTTGGCGGTGTTTTAACAAACCAGGGGAACCTGTCTCATAACTCGATAGTCCACGAATATTTTACCTTTTCTTGAAATATACAGCCTGTATACTGCCGTCGTAAGTAAACCTTTAAAAGATAAGTTTACAGAAATGATATACACCATTTACGTCAGGTCATAGTGCAGCCAATGTTAAGGCGAAGATGGGTTACAACCTATACAAAGATACGTAAAAATATATTAATTTAATATTTAAAAGGAGGACTTGGGTGTAATTATATACATAAAAATATAATGAAGATGAATCTAAAACATGCACATATCGCCCGTCACTCCCACCTAAAGGTGAGATAAGTCGTAACAAAGTAGGTGTAACGGAAGTTGTACCTGTCGAAACATAGCATATATTCTAATGCCCTTTACTTACACTAAAAATAAAACCTTAGGGTTAGTTTCGAATCTTAATTTTATCTTATAAATTTTTATAATAAAAAACTTTTTTATTCTATTTTAACTATTATAAATAATTAGTACAGTAATGGAAATAAATATTTTTAAAAGTAAAGACAAAATCTTGTACCTTGTGCATAATGGTTTTACAATATTATAATTTATATTATAACCCGAATTCAAAACGAGCTACATTTATATTGTTAAGAACTAATTACTAGTTGTTGCATAAACCTTAAAAAATATTAATGTAGGGGCTACATACCAACCGCGTTAGAAAATTTCTGGTTTTCAAATAAAATTTTAAATAAGCATATAAAGAATATTTATATTGTAAATTAATAGAGGATAAGCCCTATTAATATGTGTTATATTATATATTATTCAACTATATAAGCTTAAAACCAGCTATTTATACTACTTTATCGTAGCTATTAATATATAAATAATTTATTGATACACGAATATATTTGAAATAAAGAATAAACGAATAAATTCTTTATTATTATGTAAAAATAAGTATTAATAAAATTTATAGTAAACTATAATAATAATAAAGGAACTCGGCAAATAATAATTTTGACTGTTTACCAAAAACATTGTTTCCTGTTATAAGAATAGGAAATACCTCCTGCCCAGTGAAATTTTCAACGGCCGCGGTATCCTAACCGTGCAAAGGTAGCATAATCACTTGCCCATTAATTGTGGGCTAGAATGAAAGGATAAACAAAATATATACTGTCTCTATTATTAACATAAAAATTAATTTCTAAATGAAGAAGTTTAGATAAAATTGACGGACAAGAAGACCCTATAGAGCTTTATTTATATTAGAAAATAAAATTTCTACATATAATTTGGTTGGGGCGACCAAGGAATTAATTAATCATCCTTATAATAAAGACTTATTAGTCCCTGTGATGATCCTATATCATAGATCTAAAGATCAAGCTACCTTAGGGATAACAGGCTAATCTCATTTAAGAGTTCTTATCTAAAATGGGGGTTGGCACCTCGATGTTGGCTTAGGAAATCTTAATAACGCAAAAGTTATAAAAGAGGGTTTGTTCAACCTTTAATATCCTACATGAGCTGAGTTCAGACCGGCGTAAGCCAGGTTAGATTCTATCCTCAATTATTTATATCCGTTTACAGTACGAAAGGACCTAAATACGAATAATTATTTATTATAAAACCTGAATAAATATAATATTTTATTTATTTATTTTAAATATAAACTATATAACAAGTTGGCAGAATAGTGCTATTAACTTAGAATTAATATATGAAAAATTTTCACTTGTTATTACAACTTAGTTTATCTATAGAACAATCAACTTGCACTTGATAAGAGAAATAAATTCAGTAGTAAAGCTTAATGTTTTGGAAACTGTAAACCTTGAAAGTTTATAACAGGTGTTCGACTCCCCTTTTAGCTATTTAGGTGGCAGAATAGTGCATTAGGTTTAAACCCTAAATATGAGATTTTTCCCTAAATAATGAATATATTATCATTTATTTTATCAGTATTATTAAGACTAATCTTAGCATTATTAGCAATAGCTTTTTATACACTCATAGAACGTAAATTTCTAGGTTATTTTGCTTTACGCAAGGGTCCCAATAAAGTAGGAATTATGGGTATTCCTCAGCCATTTGCAGATGCAATTAAATTATTTATTAAAGAACAGTCAAAACCAATATATTATAATATAATTCCATTTTTAACTGCACCAACCCTAAGATTAATTCTAGCACTAATAATATGATCATTTTATCCTCATAGTCATCAATCATTTTTTATTATATTTAGAGTATTACTTTTTCTTTGTATTTCAAGAATAAATGTATATTCTACATTTATCGCCGGATGAAGTTCAAATTCAAAATATGCCTTATTAGGGGCTTTGCGTGGAGTAGCCCAAACAATTTCGTATGAAGTAAGAATATCATTAATCTTATTATCAGTATTAATTTTACTAATATCATCTATAGATTTTTTTAAAATAAATTTATTATCTTCTATTTCTTTTATAATTATTCCTCTATTTATTATTTGGTTTATTACAAACTTAGCTGAAACAAATCGTACCCCATTTGACTTCGCCGAAGGCGAGTCAGAGTTAGTATCAGGATTTAATGTTGAATATAGAAGAGGAATATTTGCTCTTATTTTCATAGCTGAGTATGCTAATATTTTAGTAATAAGTTTATTTTCAAGTATTTTATTTATTAGAAGAATATTTATTATTTCAGATATATTCTTAATTATAAAAACCACTTTTTTAGCAATGTTATTTGTATGAGTTCGTGCCACACTACCCCGTATACGATATGATCACTTAATAAACTTAACATGAAAAATATTTCTACCTCTATCCATCTGCATAATAATAATAATTATTCCTATTTCTATATATTTATTATAGTGTTGCGCCGGATGAACGGATAACTCTGATGACGTTAATTATGGAATAATACCCCAACACTCATACTAGGGAGCTTGTTAATAGCACTTGACTTTTAATCAAGAGATAATAATTTTATTCCTAGTTTATGAACCTAATTTTTATCTCTTCTTCTATTTCTATTATTGTACCAATAATTATTTTATTGACAGCATGAATTCTTGGGTCACGATCATTTATAGATCGAGAAAAATCTTCTCCATTTGAATGTGGGTTTGACCCCAAAAGGACTGCACGAATTCCATTTTCTATACGATTTTTTCTTCTAGCCATTATTTTTATTGTTTTTGATATCGAAATTGTTTTACTAATACCTCTGCCTCTAATTATAATATATTCAAATTATATTTATTCACTAATAGCTTCTATCATTTTTTTAATGGTACTAATTATAGGATTATTATATGAATGAAAAGAGGGGTCACTAGACTGATCAATATAATAGATTGGCTTGGCTAATAAAAACTTCTAATTTTTATTTTGGGGGTTCAATTCCTCCTCAATCTTATGAGAATTATTATATCACCATTTATATCTTTATCTATTAGAATTTTAATTATTAGATCATTATTAGCCATATCTAGATCTAATTGGATTATATTATGAGTCTCAATAGAAATTAACTTATTAAGATTTATCCCCATTATTTTATATTCTAATTTAAATCAAGAAACAGAAGGAGCTATTAAATATTTTTTAGCACAAGCATTTGGGTCCTCTATTTTATTAATAATAAGAACTTCTTTATGATTATTAAATTCTATCTATTCTAATTTTATTTATTTTTTTCTAGTTGTAGCTCTAATAATAAAACTTGGTAGTGTTCCATGTCATTTTTGATACCCATCAGTAATATCCTCTATTTCATGAATATCGTGTTTAATTTTAACCACATGACAAAAATTAGCACCGCTTTCAATCATTATTTTTCTTTTAGTACAAAAATCTAACTTATTATTATCTATCATTGGAGCATTAAATGCTATAATTGGTGGTATACTTGGTATAAATCAATCAAAAATACGAAATATTATAGCTTATTCCTCTATTGGTCATATTGGATGAATACTAAGGCTAGCCTCAATTATTATACCCATAGCTAGAATTATCTACTTTATTATTTATATAACTCTTATTATTCCTATTTTTTTAATTGCACATTTTTTTAATATTTATTCGTCTAAAAAAATAACAAAAATAGTGTCATATTATCCATTGACAATTTTAATATTTTCTATATTTATATTATCTTTAGCTGGACTTCCACCACTAACAGGATTTATTCCTAAATTAATATCAATTTTTTTATTGATAGATAAAAGAATTTTTATTGTAATTATATTAATTGTAGGATCTATAATAAATTTATTTTTTTACTTAAATATTATTATCAATATACTAATTACCCCCAAAACTATTTTTTATTTTTGACCTAATTCAAATATTTTTAATCTAAAAAATATAATATTATTATTAGCTTCTATATCTATTATTTTTGTCCCTGTAATTTTTTTAT